AGATCATTTTTCTTAAATGAAAGCTAGTGAACTTGTGACACAAATGAATTTGAATCATTAAAAGGAATTAATAATTCCGCTTTCAATCTTTCAATATTGATTAATATACTGTCTTGTAGTATATACTTTATTACTGTAAACTGCAACTTTACCAAAACTACCGGTCAAGACATCTTAATAGCATTACGCCGGAAGAACGGATTACTCTGATGAGGTAAATCATGGGTTTAACACCTTAATGCTTCCCAAAAAGTAGTATATTTATTACAACTCGTTTACACCGAGTTAAAGGTTCCAAATCCTTTTTGAAGCAAGGTGGCAGAAAAGTGCTTCAGATTTAAGCTCTGACCATGAAGTAACACTTCCCTTTCTAATAACTCAACACCTAATCTCTACTTTTATAACATATCTATTAATCTTGCTAGGTGTAGCATTTTTTACCCTTCTAGAACGAAAAGCTCTTGGGTACTTCCAAATCCGAAAAGGCCCCAATAAACTAGGTATTATTGGTATTCCACAACCTCTAGCAGATGCTTTAAAACTCTTTGTTAAAGAATGAGTTACCCCTACATCTTCCAACTATCTTCCTTTTATCTTAACCCCAACAATTATACTTATCTTAGCCCTAAGGATATGGCAATTATTCCCTTCTTTCATACTATCATCCCAACTCGCATTAGGCATACTTTTATTTTTATGTATTTCTTCCTTAGCTGTCTATACAACACTAATAGCAGGCTGAGCATCAAACTCAAAATACGCTCTACTTGGAGCTATTCGGGCTATAGCTCAAACAATTTCTTATGAAGTAACTATAACCCTTATTATCATCTTTTTTTTATTTTTATCTATACAAATAGACATTGTAAGAATCCGCATAATAAACTCCTCCACCTGAGCAAGCTTACTGTTTTTACCATTAAGTATTATATGATTGGCAGTTATTCTTGCAGAAACAAATCGAGCTCCATTTGATTTTGCAGAAGGAGAATCAGAACTAGTCTCAGGATTTAATATTGAGTACGGAGGGGCTGGATTTGCCTTTTTATTTATAGCAGAATACAGAAATATTCTAATAATAAGTCTTATAACTTCGTGTTTATTAACAAATTCACTAATTATATCAATCCCAGTAGCCATTGCTTTCTTATGGGCTCGAGCAACCTTACCTCGCTATCGATATGACCTTCTAATAGCCATGGCCTGAAAATCATTCTTACCTTTAAGGTTATCTATCTTAATAGCCTTAAGACCACTTCTTTTTCTTTTATAAATGCTGATAGTATATGTAAGTACAGTTGCCTTCCAAGCAGAAAAACCAAAATTGGTCAGTATAACTATAACAATTATATGTAATTACGCTAATAATTTTTTCCACCCTATGAACATTTATTACGCTTTCAATAACTCTCCCCATACACCCTCTACCTTTAGGGATTATAGTACTTATATTAGCTTTTCTAAATTGTACCCTCATTGCAACAATTAGTCCTTGATATTCTTATATATTATTTTTTATTTTTATCGGTGGCATATTAGTAATATTTGCTTACATTGCGTCACTTTCCCCTAACATAACCTTCTCAATAAATAATTCTTTAATACCAATTTTACTAACCACCACTTTTCTTTTCTTTTTTAAAAATTCAGAAATGGCTTCAAATTATCAAACCAATACAAGAATTAGCCCAAGCATTACTCACACAACCCAAGCCTTGGGGTTTTTATACACACAAAATGGTATTACCTGTGTAATTATCTTAGCCTGTATACTATTATTTGCCCTGGTAGCAAGAGTTAAAATTTGTAAACCAAAGAGGGGAGCATTACGACCATTTTTCTAACTTTTCTCAACAAAAAAATACATAAGTATATTTACTATAGTAGTAATGTTAAAACCAAACTAGTTGACCCTAAAATAAATACTAATAAAAATCTAATAATGTATGAACTATATTCTTCAACTATAACTATTCCACGCACCCATAAAGGACACAACCCATGCTGTGTAATTGAGTATAAATACCAAGAATAAACCCCGCTTAAAAAGGTCATAATCCCTGTGAGTAAAGCAAATATTGTAGAATAACTCAAAATAGAAATTCCAAGTATTAATTCACCCCATAAATTTAAAGAAGGAGGAGCAGCTATATTAATAGCACATATTAAAAATCAACATAAAGCAACTCCAGGAATCAAAACCAACCCACCTTTAACTAAATACAAACTTCGAGTTATATAACATTTATAAGTCTCACTAGCCAAAAAAAACATTCCAGAAGAGCACAAACCATGCGCAACCATTATTAACAAACATCCCAACCATCCCCACTCCGTGTTAGAATAAATACCACCCAATACCAATCTCATATGCCCCACAGAAGAATAGGCCACCAAAGCTTTTACATCATTTTGAGCAAAACACACCATTCTGGCAACAATCCCACCACTCAACCCAATACAAAAAATAGTAGAAATAGTTAAAGCCCTGAACAACCTTAAAGTGTAAAAAACACGAATCAAACCGTATCCCCCAAGCTTAAGTAAAATACCAGCTAAAATCATAGACCCAGCCACCGGTGCCTCTACATGAGCTTTTGGTAATCATAAATGAAACCCGTAAATTGGTAACTTTACTAAAAAAGCTAAAGAAGCACAAAGAGTTACTAACCATCCCCATTCAAACCTTAAAAACTTTCATCCCCAAAAAACAGAACCACTATTTATTAAAATTGTGGTAATCAAAATTAAAAGAGGAAGAGAAGCACTAACTGTATATAATAGTATATACTTTCCTGCTTGCAACCGTTCTGGTTGATACCCCCAACCTAGAATAATTAGTAAGATTGGGATAAGCCTAAACTCAAATATAATATAAAAATTAAGTAGAGACCTTACACTAAAACATAATACAAGAACTATAGTTAATACTAAAATACTAAAAACAAATTCAATAGACTTATTCCTTAACTTTTCTACATCACGAACTCTTGCTAATATTCTCAAACCAGAAACTAAAATAGTTAAAGACACTAAACTAGAAGAAAAATTATCGACAACCAAAGATTCGCCCCAACATCCTGCCAACCTAACAGGGCTATATCATAAACCCAAACTCACTAAGTATATAAAAACACAACCAAACAAAGTCCTCCACCAAAAAATTCTTTGCCCTAAGCCACTTACTACCATCGATATTACTCTAATAACCACCAACCTAAAAATGACCCAAAACCAATCCACCTACGTAATCACTTCCAACTCTACGAACCAAAGAAACCAATACACTTAAACCCAATGCAGCTTCACAAACCCCAAAAGTTAAAAAAATTAAACATACACTCCTCAATCACCCATTATAATAGACTAAACTAAAAATTATAGTATAAACACCCAAAGTAAAAATCTCCATCCTCAGCAAAGCCCCAAAAAGTCTCTTTCGCTGAGATGCTAAACACACTCCACCCACCAAAACACCAATAACTCCTACACCCACTACAGGGAAAAACCACACTTACTTAGATAAACTTCTACCAAACCCCCACTTTATAAACTTTTTATTAAAGATAGTAATATTTTTATTACTAAAGTTTTTTACAATATATTTTCCATCAATTAACCATCACATTGTTACTGCAAAAAAAACCAAACAAACTAAGAATATACTAATTACCATAATTCATGACATAGGACTCAACTGAGGCATAAAAGAATGCCATAATGGCAACTTAAGTTTGACAAACTTAAATTATTATTTAACTAATTCTTTTAACTACTAAACCACTCTCTTTAATGACCTATAGGATGATCAGAAGAATACAAACCAACCAAAAGAACAAAAACATATGCTTGCAAGAACCTAACAGCAAACTCAAAAACTACATAACCTCACATAATTAAACTACCTAATATTCTCCCAATAAACGAAAAATCATAAAAAAATCCTACAACATACTCACCAATTACATGCAGCATCAAATGCCCTATTGTGATATTAGCAGCTAATCGAACACCTAAGGTAATTGGTCGAATTAAAATACTAACCCTTTCAATTAATACCAATAATGGAATTAATCCCATAGGACTTCCAGCAGGAACCAAATGACCAGCCCTCTCTTTTCAAGAATACACCCAACCCCTAAAAACTAAACAAAACCAAACCATTATAGCTAACACAAGAGTCAGAGACAAATGCCTAGTGGGACTAAATACATTAGGGATTATCCCAGAAATATTTATTAAAAAAATTATTATAAATAAAGACACTTGCCCCAAAGCAAAACCCCCAAAAAACTTCCCAGAACAGCTTTTTACTAAGTCCAACACTACATCAACCAAGGAAAAAAACATAACGTTAGTACCAGAAACTCTCACTCATACACCAATTAAAGCAATAGACAAACCTATAAACCCAGTCAACCACACAAGACCCCTAACCCTAAAATTAGTAGATGTTCCAGCATCTAAAGAAGAAAAAATATCCATCAACATTTTGGCTTAAATCTATTTATTTAAGAACCCCACCAATAAATACACAAATATAAAAAAATCCATACAACATCGACAAAATGCCAATACCAAGCAGCAGCCTCAAACCCAAAATGATGACTAACGGAGAAATGGTGTAAATAACATCGAACTGTGCATACGACTAAGAAAACACTCCCGATCAATACATGCAATCCATGGAATCCTGTTATTACAAAAAATGTAGAACCATAGATTCTATCAGCAACCCTAAAAGAAGCCTCCTGGTATTCTCCTCACTGAAGAACGGTAAAATATAACCCTAAAGACACCGTTAAAAGCAACCCATACAAAGCCTCCTCACGGTTACCTGTTATTAGCCCATGATGAGCCCAAGTAACTCTGACCCCAGAGCCCAACAACACAGCCGTATTTAACAAGGGAACCTTAAACGGATTTAATGGTATAACACCAACAGGAGGCCAAACACAACCCAACTCTACAGTAGGAACAAGCCTCCTGTGAAAAAACCTTCAAAAAAAAGCAAAAAAGAAACAAACCTCAGAAAAAATAAATAAAATCATCCCCCATCGAAGATTTATACTAACCCATCTAGTATGGTACCCTTGGTAAGTACCCTCACGAATAATATCTCGTCATCACTGCACCATAGTTAATAAAATTACCAAAATACCAATCATCATTAAAGTTATTCCCTTACCATGAAATCAACTTACTAATCCAACTGTTAAAAACAATGCCCCACTCGCAGCAGTAAAAGGTCACGGACTAAGCTCTACCAAATGAAAAGGATTACGCAACATTTTACGCCTTAAAGCTACCCTAAATTACCTTAGTAACACAACCTTTGCAATCTGCCCATTTGAATGAAAAGACGCAGGAAAACTATTATCTTGCCACTCAAAAGATGTCCTTAAAGCCCTACCTCAAACCACAGAACGTTGAGAAACAAAAGACTCAAACAACATAAACATAAATAACAACACAGAAACAAAAGAAATTAATGAACCTCAAGAAGAAACTACATTTCACTTAGCAAACCTATCAGGATAATCAGAATACCGACGAGGTATACCAGCTAATCCCAAAAAATGCTGAGGGAAAAACGTTAAGTTAACCCCAATAAATATCAAAATAAAATGAACTTTGCTTCAAACAACATGAAAAGTCACACCAGAAATCAAAGGATATCAATATCTAAAAGCCCTAAACAAAGCAAATACAGCCCCTATTCTCAAAACATAATGAAAATGTGCAACTACATAGTAAGTATCATGCAAAACAATATCTAAAGAAGAGTTAGATAAGACAATACCAGTCAAACCACCGACAGTAAATAAGAAGATAAACCCTAAAGCCCATATAATAGGAGGCTCAGTTTTGTTCACAAAACCATGGATAGTAGCCAACCAACTAAAAACCTTAATTCCAGTTGGAATAGCAATAATTATAGTAGCAGCAGTAAAATAAGCTCGTGTGTCAACATCCATCCCTACTGTAAATATATGATGAGCCCATACAATAAACCCCAATACCCCAATAGAAACAATAGCATAAACTATTCCTAAATACCCAAATACCTGCTTCTTCCCCGCATAATGTATAACAATATGGGAAATTATACCAAAGCCAGGCAAAATCAAAATGTATACCTCAGGATGACCAAAAAACCAAAATAAATGTATATATAAAATAGGATCACCACCTCCCGTTGGGTCAAAAAAAGAAGTATTTAAATTACGGTCAGTTAACAACATTGTAATAGCACCAGCCAAAACTGGTAAAGCAGCAACCAACAACACAGCTGTCACAGCAACAGCCCAAACAAACAAAGGAATTCGTTCAGCAACTAACCCAGGAGATCGCATATTACCAACAGTAGAAATAAAATTAATGGCGCCTAAAATAGATGAAGCACCAGCAAGATGTAAAGAAAAAATGGCCAAATCTACCGAAGCCCCAGAATGAGCAACATTTCCAGATAAAGGGGGGTATACTGTTCAACCAGTACCAACACCACTCTCAACTAATGCCGATCTTAATAATAAAAACAAAGCTGGCACAAGAAGCCAAAATCTCAAATTATTCAATCGAGGGAAGGCTATATCAGGAGCACCAATTATTAAAGGAATAAGCCAATTCCCAAATCCACCAATTATCATCGGTATTACTAGAAAGAAAATTATCATGAAAGCATGAGCCGTAACAATTACATTATACAATTGATCATCTCCCAACAACCTTCCTGGTTGGCCTAATTCGGCTCGAATTAAAAGCCTTAGAGCTAACCCGATTAAACCAGATCACAAAGCCAACAATAAATACAAAGTACCAATATCCTTATGGTTAGTAGAACACAATCACCGCAAATATATTTTCCTAATTCTTACCCTAACTAACCCATTAACCAATGGTAAAAAACCTCAGGTGAAACCCTTTCCACCCTAATAGGTATAAAAGAATGATTAACCCCACAAATCTCTCTACACTGACCAAACATTACACCAGATCTTGTTAAATGAACACCTACCTGATTAATTCGACCAGGAATAGCATCAGCTTTAACTCCAAGAGAAGGCAAAGCTCATGCATGAATTACATCAGCAGATCTCACCAAAATACGCCTATCAACACCATAAGGCAATACACACCGATTATCAACTTCTAGCAAACGATAACCACCATTAGCCACCTCTAAACCTCTTACCATATATGAGTCAAATCTTACAATATCACTACCATCACCATACTCATACTCTCAGTACCACTGATGCCCAATAGCCTTTATTCTAACTATAGGCCCCCCTACCTCATCCAATAAGTATAATAACCGAACAGAAGGAATAGCTAAAATTAATAGTAAAAGCCCAGGAACCATAGTTCAAGCAGCTTCAAGGGCTTGAGCCTCCATAATAAATCGAGAAGACAAACTCCTCTTTAATAAACACACCATTATATACCCAACAAAAGATGAAACCAGTACTAAAACAAATATAGCATGATCGTGAAAAAAAGTTAACTCAGATCTTAAACCACTATAACTATCTTGAAACCCCAATTGACCCCAAAAGCTCATTCTAATTACTTATTACACCTCCCACTCCAATGAACCCTCACGCCACTCGTGAACAACCCCCCCTAATAATAATAATAAAAACACCAACAACGCTAAATACCTTCTAACCCATATCCAAGAACTTCCTACAATCATTACAGCAGGAAACAAGAGAATAATTTCTACATCAAAAACTACAAAAATCACAGCTAGTAAAAAAAATCGCAAAGAAAATGGGACCCGAGAAGAGCCCATAGGGTCAAAACCACACTCAAAAGGCCTTGGCTTTTCTCGACCTCCATAAAAAGATATTCCAAGAAATATCCCAACAACCAACAAAATTAGCCCCAACAAAACAGCTAACAATACACTTAATATCACTTTTTCCATATCACCCTAAGGTAATTATGTATATTATACTTTCATAACCACCCTAATAGTATAATTACGCCACACTAATGAGAAGTTAATCTTATTTATAGAACCACAACCTATTGTTTTTCTTAAACTACTCATTAACTCCAATTAAAAATATTTTATTTATTTTATTAAAAAATAAAAAAAAATAAATAAAATATTTTTATAAAGTTCTATACTTTAAAAAAAAGATTTGATTTGCATTCAACCATTGAATACCACTCTAGAACTACATAAAGGACCTCGGAGAATATTTGCCTTGAAATCAAAAAGAAAGTGTTCGACTCACTTATCCTTTTACCAGAAAGATAGCCGAGCTAATATGTGGCTTCTAACCACATAAAGAGAGGTTTGACTCCTTCCATCTTTCTATTATAGCTAATTAAGTGTTCTACGCACATTGACTTTTCACGTCAAAAGAGCACACAGTGCATTTAGTTACTACAAACTTATCCTAAGTTAAAGTAATTTCAAATAAATCTTTAATAAAAACTATTTTATTAATCTTATCTATAATTATTCTAACTATCCTTTTAGCCCAAGCTATTCAAATATTCCTCACATCAAGTGAACTCTGAAAGATCGACCAAATTTTATGCTCAATAGACTTAGGTAGCACCATTCCTCAACCAGAAACCAGTGATCATCCAGTGATCCCAAGACTTGCTAGAACAGATCTTACTAAACCAGTAATTAAACCTTAAAGCATTTTTATCGTATATTACAATCAAAAATCATATTTAAATGAAATCACCTAACAAACTTTTGTTTGTATTCCTCTTAGTAAGAAGCACTTATTTAGTAGCATCTTCATCTAATTGGCTAACCACCTGAATAGGTTTAGAAATTAATATGCTTGGGTATATTCCACTAGTCTTTATAAAAGAAAATACAAGAGAATCAGAAGCTGCAGTAAAATATTTAATCCCTCAATCTCTAGGGTCTACAATCTTTATTTCTTCAGCCATTATTTCAAGATACTTTAACAATTTACAAATTCTTATACCAATTGCTATGTGCCTAAAACTAGGAGTAGCACCATTTCACTTCTGATTTCCTCCAGTCATAGCAAGCCTTCAACTTATACCAGCCTTTATTCTTCTTACCTGACAAAAGATCGCTCCAATCCTGGCCGTTAGTTCATTTAATATACAGCTTACAAAAATAATTATACCAATTGCAATAATCAGCGCCCTATGGGGAGGAATCGGAGGAATCAACCAAACTGATATTCGATCCCTTCTTACATACTCCTCAATCGGCCATACAGGATGGATACTAGTTAGTATCAACAGAAATTATTCCATTCTAATTGCTTACTTATTTACATATATTTTAATTAACACCTCAATTTACTCCCTTTTATCTAAAGAAGATAGAAAATCTTATAAACAACTTTTTTCAGTTAAAGAGCCTATAAAAATTTTTATTTTATCAATCAGAATCCTTTCTTTGGGAGGGCTTCCACCACTTGTTGGCTTTGTTATAAAACTCTTAGTACTTATATTCACAGAAGCAAAAATAATAATTATCTTCGGACTAATTATTGGAGCACTTATAAGCTTATTTTATTACTTGTCTTTAACTTTCTCAACACTACTCAGATTTACTAAAACATACTTGACCAAATCCCAGATAATATCTAAACAGATGATATTATTTTTTTTATCACAAATCCTCCCTTTGACCATAATTCTCTTTTTCTTCTAGCAGGGTAAGCTAACCTACAAGCTGTTGGGCTCATAACCCAAAAATAGAAATTTCTTCCTGCTACCAACTTAAAAAGATTTAAGTTAAAAAAACTAATAGCCTTCAAAGCTTTAAATGATAAGAAATCAATCTTTATACCAAGCAGGAAACTTACAGTATTATGGTTTCGGCCCATAACTAGGTGCATCTCGCACCCTTGCTTTATTATATTTCATTGATGTACATAATTAGTTATTCCAATTAAACTACATATGGCAGCCTACACATATTGTGTAATGAACTATCACTAGCAAACTTTAAAAAAGTTTACCTAATACATAGCTCAAGAGTGTTAACTTTTAGCATTCAAATTCTCACAACACCAATGTCCTATATTATACCAGCTAGGAAACTAGGCCATAGAAAATAAGTAAAAGGGGTGGCAAAAGATGGTGCCAGCAGTCGCGGTTATACCAATACCCCAAGCTAATTTTAACAAATCGGAGTAGTTTATCCCCTAAGACTACAAAATTAACTTTTAGTGTAAAAAACAAATTATAACTAAACCCAATCTAGCCATAAATAAACTATTCCAACAAACCATAACCTCAGAACTCGGATTAGATACCCGACTACTGTATGGCCCAACACATAAAAGAATACTACGAGCGAAAGCTTAAAACTCAAACAATGTGGCGGTGCTTTACTCCTCATCAGGGGATCCTGTGGCTTAATTCGATAATCCACGAAGATCTTAGCTACTCTTGTTTACAGCTTGTGTATGGCCGTTTATGCTTGCTCATAGAAGAAAAAAAAGGAAGCAATAGGACTAATTACCCAAAAATTCAGGTGACATACAGCCAATGAGTAGCAGATCCATGGGATACAAATAAACATACTACCAGATTTTAAAACCTAAAACTTTAATGAAGGAGGACTTGAAAGTAAGATTTATCCTTATATAATATAGATCTGGACAAGAACTAAAGCGCGCACAAATCGCCCGTCACTCCGACAATAAAGTCGGATAAGTCGTAACATAGTAGGGGTAATGGAAATTGCCCCTATCACAATCCATGATGGCCGAGATTCAGGCATCGAGCTTTTAACTCGATCACAGTTATTCTAACTTCAGGATGCTCTGAGAAGCTAATAAGCATTGGTCTTGTAAACCAAAGATAAGAAGACTCTCTCCAGAGCTAATATCTCAGTAAAGTGGCCGAGAACAGGCAAAAGATTGTAGCTCTTTCTACGGGCCATCCCCTTTACAAGCAGAAAATTAAAATTTTACCAACAAACCTTAAAGAAAATTTTCACTATATAAAGTATTTTTTAAAAAATTCCTAAATTAACCAACCGCAAGGAACAACATTCAGCTTTCTCAAGAAATGATAACCTCATGTCCCTCTTGCATCATGGAGAAGCAACAAAACTATAATAACTTATATTCCCGAATGATTATGAGCTACTAAACCCTAAAAATCAATGTTTCATAATTGATATAGTAACTTTTAGTAGAAGTAACAAGCCTTTCATATAATCATATAGCTGGTTTTTCTTCAAAAGCATCAAAGTGCTGGCTTATAGAATAAGCCCAGAGCCTCTAGCCTATAAAGCTTAACCTATTGAGGACTAGCTCAATAGGGCATAAAAAATATTTTATCCCTAATCCCCACAAGTAGGCTTAAAAGCAGCCACCTAATAACGTTTTAGTTATTGAGAATTTATATTAAGTATTAATACAACACAATTTTAAAACTAAAGAAATTTAACAAAAAATTTTTCTGTTACTAAACAGGCATTCTATTAGTATTTAATATAAGTCTATTACTCAACATTCCTCAAAAAATTTGAATCAAAACACCACTTATTACTTTAAGCACACAAAGCGAACTCGGCAAATTAGTTCCCTGCCTGTTTACCAAAAACATCGTCTTTTGATAACACCCCCATAAAAGATAATGCCTGCCCAGTGAAATTTTAAACGGCCGCGTTAGCGTGAGCGTGCTAAGGTAGCGTAATAATTAGCCTTTTAATTGGAGGCCAGTGAATGGCAAGACTAGGAACACCTTTACTTTGTGTGTAAAAAAAACTTTTCGTCTAAGTGAAAAGACTTAGATAATAAAGGTAGACGAAAAGACCCCGCGGAACTTTACCTTTTCCTGTACTACAGTATATTTACTTAAAAGTATTTAAGGTTTGATTGGGGCAATCTTGGAACCAACAAAGCTTCCAATTTTTTAAAAAAACCCATTTAAAATTTATTATGGACCAAAAAGAAGTTACCCCGGGGATAACAGCGTAATCCAACTAAAGAGTACATATCGAAAGTTGGGTTTGCGACCTCGATGTTGGCTTAAGGATATCCACATTAGTGCAACCGCTATGACAGGACAGTCTGTTCGACTATTATACCCTTACACGAGCTGAGTTAAGACCGGCGCAAGCTAGGTTGGTTTCTATCTCCTTTATAAAAACTCTTCTTGATTGTACGAAAGGACCCCAAGAGATGCACCCCAAAAAAGCACTTTTTAAAAATATTTACCTAAAGAGGGTTAGTATAATAATACCATTGACTTAGGATCAATAAATAAGTAATCCTTACTCTCTACTACCACAGTAGGGTAGAAGCTAACTATAGCAATTAGCTGTTACCTAATAGAAAGTGAAAATTTTCACCTACCCTCAATCAGAAAATAGTTTATAAAAATAAAAACTTTGGGAGTTTTAGATTTAGTCACACTAATTTTCTGAATTAAATTCCCCATACGAAAAACTCACCCTCTTATTAAGGTCTTAAACAACTCATTATATGACCTCCCAGCCCCAGTAAACCTATCCATCTGATGAAACTTTGGTTCACTACTAGGGCTATGCTTAGTCACACAAATTATTACAGGACTTTTTTTAGCTATACACTATAACTCAAACGTAGATCTCGCATTTTATTCTGTCTCTCACATTTCACGAGATGTAAACTATGGATGACTAATGCGAATCATTCATGCTAATGGTGCTTCCTTTTTCTTTGTGTGTATTTACCTTCATACAGGTCGAGGAATGTACTATGGATCCTACTTAGCAAAAGAGACTTGAAACATTGGCATTATTTTACTTTTCCTTACTATAGCAACAGCTTTCCTAGGCTACGTTCTCCCATGAGGGCAAATATCCTTCTGAGGAGCTACTGTGATTACAAATCTTCTCTCAGCAATTCCCTATGTAGGAAAAACCTTAGTTTACTGATTATGAGGAGGATTCTCTGTTAGAAATGCAACTCTTAGACGATTCTTTGTTCTACACTTTGTTCTCCCGTTTGCTATTATAGCTCTTATGGTAATCCACCTGTTGTTTTTACACGAAACCGGATCAAATAACCCACTTGGAATCTCATCTAACGTAAATCTAATCCCGTTCCATGTGTACTACACGGTAAAAGATATAGTAGGATTTATTTTTATTTTAATACTACTAACCCTTATTTGCCTATTTTCGCCAAATCTGTTAACAGACCCTGAAAATTATATTCCAGCTAACCCTTTAAGAACACCTATTCACATTCAACCAGAATGGTATTTCTTATTTGCCTACGCGATTCTACGATCTATTCCTAATAAATTAGGCGGAGTTATCGCACTGCTAATATCAATTCTAATACTAATCTTTATACCTTTGTTACACCAAAATACTATACGTTCTAGCTCTTTTTACCCAATTAGCCAAATTCTTTTTTGACTATTCTTAAGAATCTTCCTAGTTCTTACCTGAATCGGTAAACAACCAGTAGAAGATCCTTTTATTTGAATTGGCCAAACTTTTTCTACCTTATATTTTATATATTTTATACTATCTCCCATCTCCTCAAAAGTATGGGACTTTCTCCTGTTTTCTTCAAATAAATATTTCTAAGGAAAAATAGTTTAATTTTTACAAAACATAACACTGAAAATGTTAAAATGACATAGTCTTTATCCATTTATCATCACATAGATAATATAATAATATATATATCATATATATTTCCCCCCTAAAGTAAATAAACACCCATAATCAAAACAGTTATTATTAAAACTATATATGTACGAGTATGCATTAATAAACTACCCCTCTGCATTAAGTAAGATATCTTAACACCATCCCCCAAAACCCTAAACACACCCTGGCCACCTAAAACCTCTATTCAACCTAAATCTAAATGTAAATGTATCATTTTTCCTAGCTTCAGGCCAATCCCAGCCAAAAATCTTCCAGAAGTCAGATTTATAAACCATATTCTAGATAAAAATCGACCCAGCCCTCTAAATGACTTCTCACCAAGAATTCCCGCTATAAAATAATTAATAAAACCATAAACTAAACCTACAAATGTAACAACCCTAATAACTACCTTCCCTAAGACACCAATTAAACTAAACCCATTCACACCTACCCAGACTCTCTGTAACAACCATCCTCCACTAATTGCACCAACTGATAAAATTATAATGGAAGACACCACATAACCTCTCTCAGCTCTATAATTAACTAACCTTCTCCTGTAATTTTGACCAAAAACTCCAACCAATAAAATACGTAAGCTATAAATTAAGCTAAGCCCAGCTCCCATTGATATAACCAAAACTTCCAGCCTTCCGCTAAATCCCCTAAAAGCCCCCTCCAAAATTAGATCTTTTGAGTAAAACCCCCTTAAAAAAGGTATTCCGCATAATACAACACTACTCAACACTAAACACCTTCTCCTATAAGGCAATAAATAATTCAAACTTCCTAGGATACGCCCATCCTGAGTATCTATAGTAGAATGAATAATAGAACCAGCACACAAAAATAATAAAGCCTTAAATAAAGCATGAGTTAAGAGATGAAAAACAGCAATCAATGGAAAACCAATCCCAACAGTAAATATTATTAAACCTAGCTGGCTCAAAGTTGACAAAGCAATAATTTTTTTCAAATCAACCTCAAAGCAAGCCCTTAAACCAGCCATAAGTAAAGTTAATGCCCCAATTTTTCTCAAAAATCATAAAACCTCCTGTGTCTCAATTAAAGTGCTATAAAATCGAATAATTAAATAAACACCAGCTGTCACCAAAGTTGATGAATGTACTAAAGCAGAAACAGGTGTAGGAGCAGCCATAGCTGCTGGCAACCAAGCAGAAAATGGAATCTGTGCCCTCTTTGTTATTGCCCCAACTACTACTAAGAAACAAATTACTATTCTAAAACTACCAGTTATCCCATATCCAATTCGCCACTCTCCCCAATTTACCAAAAAGCAAATACTCAAAATTAATAAAACATCCCCAATACGGTTAGCTAATACAGTTAACATACCAGCAGCTAAAGATTTTTTATTTTGATAATAAATAACTAAGGCAAAAGATACAATCCCTAGTCCATCTCAACCTAATAAGATAGTAATTAAATTTGGAATAAAAATTAACAAATTTATAGACCCCACAAAAGCTACAATTAACAACATAAACCGTCGTATAAACACTTCCCCTTCTATATAAGATACTCTAAATAATGATACAGAACCAGAAATTAAACAGACAAAACAAGAAAAAATAATACTAATATAATCAATAATAACAGGAAGAGCTCAATCTCTACTACACAACCTAAAAAATTGTCACTCAACCATATAACTTCGCCCTGTAGAACCAATCATATAAACTCCAAATACTCATAAGAGTAGTGCGATGAAAAAAAAAGAAACCGAACATAATAAAGGAACTCTTATTTTTTTTTTATTTTTCACCTAGTATAGCAAGAAAATCTTACTTGAGAAATAAGTACTTAAAATATACTCTATAACTTATACTTATTAATATTAAAAGCAGACTCCTCAAACTCCCATCTCTAATATTTTACATTAACCAAATACTCTATATGATATTTATAAACCCTATAAATTATGATTTCGTATTTTAAACTTTTTAATCCCCTCCCCCATTTTCTTAAACTTATTTATTATCTTTTTTTAATTTTTTAAGCAAAT